AGTGGAGACAGAATAAAACGTCCATAATAAAGACGCTTACTGTCAGCTCTTGATTCAACACACTTCCACTGTAGTGTCCGAGTAGATATTCTTACTTTCTCTCGAACCATAATAATATTCTTTTTTTTGATCAAATCATTGAATTATTTATTTCTCTTGAAATTTCTTCAATGTTTATTCTTACACACGTCTTTTTTTAGGAGGCCTGCAGCCATTATGTGGCATAGGGGTTACATCCCGGACGAAACTTAATAGTATACCACTTCTACGAATAGCTCTTAATGCCGCATCTCTTCCTAGACCAGGACCCTTTATCATGACTTCTGCTCGTTGCATACCTTGATCCACTACAGTCCGAATAGCATTTCCTGCTGCAGTTTGAGCAGCAAATGGCGTCCCTCTTCTTGTACCCCTGAATCCACAAGCGCCTGCGGAGGACCAAGAGATCACCCGACCTCGTACATCTGTAACGGTCACAATAGTATTGTTGAAACTTGCTTGGACATGAATAACTCCCTTAGGAATTTTACGTGCATTTTTACGTGAACTAATACGTCCATTCTTGCGGGAACCAATTCTTGGTAAAAGTTTTGCCATATTTTATCATTTCAAAAATGAAGTCTGAGGTCTATGGATATATCCATTTCGTGTCAAAATAGATTATTTGTATATCGGATCTTTTAGAGAGTCTCCGTTTAGAAAAACTATCCTTGTCTTTGTTTATGTCTCGGGTTGGAGCAAATTATTATAATTCGTCCCCGTCGACGTATTAGTCGACATTTTTCACAAATTTTACGAACAGAAGCCCTTATTTTCATATTTTTCATTCCTTAATTTTGACTAAACATACTTTTTGTGACGAAAAAAAGTTTCGTTAAATTTTAAAATCGTAAATTGGTAAATTGTATTCCTATAAAATATAAAAAATAAAAGGAATGTTGAAGTTGAAAAAATTACCTACGAATTTTTGTTGGGGAGTCTAGAAATTAGACGTTTTCTGGTCGAATTATAAGCACTAACTTCTATTTTGACTCTATCTCCTGATGGTATACGTATAAAATCGCCTCGGGCTTTTTCTGAAGCATAATTTAAAACCAGATTTTCATTATCTAATCTAAACGAATCCGTAACATATTATTGCAAAGTTATTAAGAAATTTAACCTTTCTGAATCCCTTTTTTTTGTTCTTTTTGTTTTCTATCTAAAAGTCTCTTGAAATATCAACTAATCTAATGTAGGAGGAATGATATTAGAAATCTCTTCTTTACTATTTTTTTTTCACAAATAGGGGAAGTTCAGATACAATTTAAATATCGAAAAGATTACCATATATAACACAAGATTTCTCCACCGATTCTTTCTAGTCGAGCCTCTCGGTCTGTCATTATACCCCGAGAAGTAGAAAGAATTACAATCCCCATTCCACCTAAAATTCGCGGAATTTGTTGATAGTTAGAATAGATTCGTAGACCAGGGCGACTGATGCGTTTTAAATTTAGACTCGTTTGACATGGTCCTTTCCTATTTCTTCTATGTCGTAGGGTTAAAGCCAAAAAAAAAAATTTGCCTTCCTGGTGTTTCCTCACATTTTCAATAAAACCTTCTCGTAAAAGTATTTTAATAATGTTTTCGGTGATGTTAGTAGATGGTATTCGAACGGTTCCTTTTCTATCCATGTCCGCATTTCGTATCGAGGTTATTATGTCAGCAATAGTGTCCCTACCCATGATAAACTAAACTTTTTGTTGCCTCGTAATTTTGATATAATCAACATACTTTGTTTTCATTTTTTTTTTTTTTTTATGATTTATAAATTAAATATTATTATTTTCTTTTTATTAATTTTATATTTTTTTTATTTTTATATTTATATTTTTTTTATATTTTATATATTTTTATTAAAGGTATATGCGTGAAACACAATCTACTAATTAATTTTAATTTAATTGATTTCGTTCAAATATCAAATATTAGAAATCATGTAATGCTCTTATAACGCTTTATTTTATAATACTTCAGGTGCTAATGAAACTATTTTAGTGAAATTTAACTGTCTCAATTCCCGAGCGATTGCACCAAAAATTCGAGTTCCCTTTGGATTTCCTTCTTGATCAATTACAACTGCAGCGTTGTCATCATATCGTATTATCATACCGTTGTCGCGTTTAAGTTCTTTCGAAGTACGCACAATTACAGCTCTGATCACTTCAGATCTTTCTAGAGGTGAATTTGGGACTGCTTCCTTGATCACAGCAATAATAACGTCGCCGATATGAGCATATCGGCGATTACTAGTTCCTATGATTCGAATACACATCAATTCTCGAGCTCCGCTATTATCTGCTACATTCAAATGGGTCTGAGATTGGATCATATTCTTTTTTGAATCTGTTATTTCAATGGAAAGGGGCAAAAAAAAGAAATATTGTTTGTCCAAAACAAAAAAAAAGAAACTTGCGAATTTTTTCCTAACAAAGGCCTTTTCCTTTTAGTTCTGTATTCCTATCTCAAAATAATGAATTGAGTTCGTATAGGCATTTTGGACGCTGCTATTGAAATAGCCTTTCTGGCTATATTTTCTGCTACCCCGCCCATTTCATAAATCATTCTACCCGGTTTAACGACAGCTACCCAATATTCGGGAGATCCCTTCCCCGAACCCATACGTGTTTCCGAGGGTCTTAGGGTAACTGGTTTGTCGGGAAAGATACGTACCCATATTTTTCCACCGCGGCGTACATTTCGTGTCATTGCCCGACGCCCTGCTTCTATTTGTCTAGACGTAATCCAAGCGGGTTCAAGTGCCTGAAGAGCATATCTACCGAAACAAATACGATTGCCGCGATAAGATACGCCTTTCATTCTTCCTCTATGTTGTTTACGGAATCTGGTTCTTTTGGGGTTATAGTTGATGGTTGTTTCGCAATTCCATCTCTACTGCAGAACCGGACATGAGAGTTTCTTCTCATCCAGCTCCTCGCGAATGAAATGATTATGATTAAAAAGAAAGTATACATATGAATAATATACTGAATCTTGGGATTCTTTGATTTTGATATTGATATTTTACCCAATTTATTTAGTAGATTAGAAATTTGTATATTTTTTATTTGTCTATCTTATATAGATAATTATGTATTCTATTTATATATAGAAATTTATAGAGAATTCTAAATTTATATTTATAGATAATTATTTTTAGATAATATTTAGATAATGTTCTTTAAATGTTATAACAAGTCTGTATTTATTATGATTATTAGATCAGATCGCTTAAAATTTAGAAATCAAATAATATAAAAATCTTCGCGGGCGAATATTTACTCTTTCAATATTTACTTCATTTGTAGGGTTAACCTATGACCTCTCAGAATAAATGGAGTGTCTCTTGGTTTGTTTCGCCATCCTACCCAATAAATCATTAAGATTCGTTTTGAATAAAATCTTATATATTCATAGGTTCCATCGTTCCCATCGCTTTTCGATTAATGGTTAGGTCTTAATTATACAATGGAGCCCCTAATGAATTTCTTTTTGAGTCAATGTTCTTAGTCTTTATTGGCTCGAGGCTCTTGATTTTTTTGTTCTATGAATGCGATTCATTTAATTATGAATCAATCGATATTGATGCTTTATTACATTGGCTTTTATGAGATGACCTATAGACCTTACACATATTGGAATCCTATATCATTGATATTCTTTTTCTCTCTTTCTCTCATCCTTCCATTTATCTGCATAATTTTCTATTTTGCTTTACAATTCATAATCAGATTGGTTTTGAGTTTATTTATGCAAAAAAGATTTCAGTTGCTACAATGAAATGACCAATAGATTCTATCTTGACTTTGACTGCTTTTTTTGATCCAGATCCAGATAATGTGAAGCGATGAGTTGGTTATAAATTCTATATTTATACTTATTAATTCATTAGTTCATAGTATGCATTGGTCTGTTTTTTTTTTTATTTTGACCTTTGAAAAACCAACGAGTCACACACTAAGCATAGCATATTAAATAATCAATCGAATTTTTTATTTTATTCAACCTTATAGAATTAGAATAGAATTAGAATTCTTTCATTCTTTTTTTTGTCCAAAAAAAAGAATGAAAGAATTTGTCATTTTTTGTTCTATCAATCAATAGAATGTAAAGACAAGTTAAGTAAGGGTTTACTATTCCTCGTCTACAAATATCCAAATTTTTATACCTAATACCCCATAAATAGTTCTAACTGTATAAGAACAATAATTAATTTTAGCTCGAAGAGTTTGTAGCGGAACCCTGCCCTCTCTAACCCATTCGGCGCGTGCAATTTCTTTTCCATCAAGACGCCCTGCAATTTGTACTTGAATTCCTTTTGTATTGCTCTGCTCAGTTAATTCAATAGCCTTTTTCATTGCTTTGCGAAATGAAACTCGATTCTTTAATTGTCCGGCTATAAATTCGGCAAGAACATTCGGGTGCAGGTAAGGGTTTTCAATTCTTGTAATAGAAATGTTGAGTTTGCGATTCATACAATTAAGTTCTTTTTGTACATTTATCTGTAATTCTTTGATCCGTTTAGGGTTACCTTCTGTTAAAAATTTTGGGAATCCTAAATGGATTATAACTTGAATCACATCGATTCGTTTTTGAATCTCTATATGTCCAATTCCTTCAACACCAGAAGAAATTTTCATATTTTTTTGTACATAATTTTTGATACAATTTCGTATTTTTTGATCTTCTTGCAGACCCTCAAAAAAATTTTTTGGTTGTGCAAACCAAATAGAATGATGATCCTGGGTTGTACCAAGTCTGAAACCAAGTGGATTTATTTTTTGTCCCATAAGCCCCCACTAGTATATATATCATCAAATGTCATATGTGTGTACTTATTTTTATTTAGCTTTATACGTCTCGATTTTTTTAAGTATATGTTATATTTTTCATATTCTTCGTAGAAAATCTTCTTCATATTCTTCATATGATATATCCTCCAATACAATACTTATATG